GTGTGAAATACTGTAATATTGCAAATATGCACATTTTAGGTTGGAACGCGTTGCTCGAGGGGCGCGTGTCTTTTTAGGGCTTAGTAAGAGCGTTGGCTATCTTCCGGGTGTGGGGGGGGGGGGGGCATGAAATAAATTAATTGATAGGCTTGAAAGAGATGTATTAACATATATAACTATTCATGGGAAAGATTGCAGTGCTCTGGGGTGGCAACATGTTGCAATGGTTGTAGTAAATAAATCTAGGTGTATATGTCCTTGATATAATTTATTGTTATTGTTTCCAGTCTAGTTTTTGTATCATTAATCATTTAGTCCTTGCGTAGCTTTTAACATTGTATACTACCTTATTTTGCTAGGTTACTTACACTATGGAATGCCAGATGAAAAGAACAAAAAAAGATAAAAAACCCTTAGCCCCTGTGGAGAGAATGCTCGGCATGGTGGCTGCTTCCGGAGATATATTTACAACATTAACTTATGCAAGCGTCGAGAGGTACCATGGGGACCAAACTTGGACATGTCCCTGAAATAGGAACCAGATGCCTGTAGTGTTCAATTTTAGGAACGTTCTACATTAATCTGTCCCTGATCTCAATAACCATTGTATGGCTGTGACATTATCTTAGTAATTCTTCATGGGGTGATATAACACTTGAATTTGTAATTGGACCAAATTTTGTTGTACGAAACCACTTAATGTAATCCTACTTGAGTACATGTTTCTATCTGTATGTTTAAGTCTTGTCTAAGTTGACCTAACGAAGTTCTACCTAATGTTGGTTTAAATAGTAGTAGTGTCTACTAGCTTGCACCAAATATTTTCGATAAAACTATGGTAGGGATTATGAATACTACAGTACATGCTTTTGGTTCAGAAGTATGGTTATCGTACATACCTATTAAAAATATGTAAGAGTACCATATCTTAATATGCGCCCCTAAATTTATTTTGCCCGAGGGTTACTAGGAATGTGGCATTTCAACATGTTATTTTTCGGGGTGTAGGTAATATTATGTTTTATTCAAGGAATAGTTTAATTAAGAGCACTAGCTTTGGGAGTTAGCGGTAGGGGTTCGAATCCCCTTTCTTTGAGCAGTAGGGGGGACTTTAACCCCCGGCGTCCGGTTTACAAGACCGGCGCTCTGAGGCTGAGCTACTAATGCACGATCATTTGAGGACTTTATTTTCCAGCCAACCAGTTAATGGCATGAAAACCAAGAACAGGAGGAAGTAGAGGAAAGAAGCGATTTGTCCAATGATGATGTAGGGGTCTTCAACGGGTATACCCCCGATTCAAGTAAGGATAGCAACGTTTGCGATTAGTGTTCAGAATAGGAACTGAGTCATGGGCCGAAAGGTCAAGCTTCGTTGTTTGGAGGTGTGAATAAATGGAACTGTTAATAGTACGAGAATTGATGCTAGTAAGGCCAATACACCTCCCAGTTTATTAGGAATTGACCGTAGAATTGCGTATGCAAATAAGAAGTACCATTCAGGTTTAATGTGTGGGGGAGTTACAAGGGGGTTGGCTGGGGTGAAGTTGTCTGGGTCTCCTAACAGGTTGGGAGAGAAGAGTGCTAGACAGGTGAGTGCGATTAGAAGGATCGCAAATCCTAGAAGGTCCTTGTAGGAAAAATAGGGGTGGAATGGAATTTTGTCTGCGTCTGAGTTTAAGCCGAGGGGGTTGTTTGCGCCGTGTTCGTGTAGGAATAGTAAGTGAACGAGGCTTGCGGCTGCAATGATGAAGGGCAGGAGGAAGTGGAATGCGAAGAAGCGGGTAAGGGTTGCATTGTCTACTGAGAAACCCCCTCAAATTCATTGAACAAGGGTGTTACCCACGTAGGGCACTGCGGATAGAAGGTTGGTAATAACGGTGGCCCCTCAAAATGATATTTGGCCTCAGGGCAGAACGTAGCCAACAAAAGCAGTTATTATTACTAAAAGCAAAAGGACTACTCCGATATTTCATGCTTCTTTATTAAGGTAGGAGCCATAGTATAGTCCTCGACCAATGTGAAAGTAGATGCAGATGAAGAAGAAGGATGCGCCGTTGGCATGGAGGTTTCGGATTAGTCACCCATAATTTACGTCTCGGCAGATGTGGGCGACAGATGAGAAGGCTGTAGCGATGTCTGAAGTATAGTGCATAGCTAGAAATAGTCCTGTGACGATTTGGGAAACTAGACAGAGGCCTAATAGGGAACCAAAGTTCCATCATGCTGAAATATTGGAGGGAGCTGGAAGATCGACTAATGCATCGTTGGCGATTTTTAGTAAAGGGTGGGTTTTGCGTAAGCTTGCCATTAGGGTTCTTGTAGTTAAATAATAACGGTGGTTTTTCAAGCCATTAATCCTGGTTAAAGCCCTGGCAGGAATTATGACGTATATAATATTTTTATTCTCATTAGGTTTAGTGTTAGGTCTTGTTGCAGTAGCTTCTAATCCCTCTCCTTATTTTGCTGCTCTAGGGTTGGTAGTGGTAGCAGGGTTTGGGTGCGGAATTTTAGCGGGACATGGGGGCTCTTTCTTGTCTTTGATTTTATTTTTGATTTATTTAGGAGGAATGCTAGTTGTGTTCGCTTATTCGGCAGCGCTCGCTGCCGAGCCTTACCCTGAGACTTGGGGAAGTGGGGCTGTCGCTGTGTATATATTTATATACGCTGTGGGAGTAGCTTTGGTTACTTGCTTTTTTTACGAAGGTTGGTATGAGTTTTCTTGAGTATCAGCGGAGGAGTTTTGTGAATTTTCTGTACTTCGGGGAGATATTGGAGGTGTTGCGTTAATGTATTCGTTGGGAGGCGGGTTGCTAGTTGTAGGTGCATGGGTGCTACTTCTTACTTTATTTGTGGTGCTGGAATTAACTCGAGGGTTGAGTCGGGGGACTCTCCGGGCTGTCTAAAAGAAAAGTGCGAGGGTTGCGAGGGTTAAGGTTAAGAGGAATGTAATGAGGTAGGTTTTAATCATTCCTCGTTGGACGTTGCTAACGGTTGAGATGAGGGGGGTGTTTAAGGAGGTTACGGCTTTAGGGCCAGTTTTTTCTAGCCAAGTTTGGTCAATTATTTGGGTGGCAATTGTTTGGCCTAGATAAAGGTTTAGTTTGGGGAGGAAACGATGGACGATTGCTGGGAAAAATCCTAGCATGTTAGAGAAGTGGTGGTAGGTTAGTTGAGGGGTTGGTTTGAATTGTTTGCTTGTTAGGGATGCTAACTCGAGGGCTATAATTAGGCCTAAGATAGAGACAATTAGGGCGGCTAGCTTAAGTAAGGGGGGCATGGATATGACGGGTGTTTTTAGGGGCAGGGTGTTGGAAATAATTACGAAGCCGGCGACGATACTTCCGCCGACTAGTCGTTTCATGGGGTTGACTATTGCGGGGTCGTTTTCATTAATAGGCGATAGGGGTTTAAATCGGGGGTGTCCTATTGACACAAAAAAGATTACACGTAGGCTGTAGACAGCTGTGAAGGAGGTGGCTAGGAGGGTAAGGACGAGGGCTCAGGCGTTAAGGTGTGATGTGTTTAGTGCTTCAATAATGGCGTCTTTTGAGAAGAAGCCGGCCAGGAAAGGTGTGCCCGTGAGGGCCAGGCTGCCGATAGTAAGGCAAGAAGAAGTGAAGGGCGTTAGGTGATGTATTCCTCCTATTTTTCGGATGTCTTGCTCGTCGTCAAGGCTGTGAATGATTGAGCCGGAGCATAGGAATAGTAATGCTTTAAAAAAGGCGTGGGTGGAGATGTGAATGAAGGCGAGTTGGGGCTGGTTTAACCCAACGGCGACTATCATTAGGCCGAGCTGGCTGGATGTAGAGAAAGCAACGATTTTTTTGATGTCATTTTGTGTGAGTGCGCAGGTAGCGGTGAATAGCGTAGTTAGTGCACCCAGACATAGACAAGTTGTTAGGGCTGTTTGGTTGTCTTGTAGGAGGGGGCTCATTCGAATGAGCAAGAAGATGCCGGCTACGACTATGGTGCTGGAATGTAGTAGGGCAGAGACCGGTGTAGGGCCTTCCATGGCAGAGGGAAGTCAGGGGTGTAGGCCAAATTGAGCTGATTTCCCAGTGGCGGCGAGGATAAGACCGAGGAGGGGGAGGGTAAGGTCTAAGTCTTTAGCTGCTGCAAAGATTTGTTGTAGTTCTCAGGAGTTAAGGTTCATCGCAATTCATGCTATGGCAAAGAGTAGGCCGATATCCCCCACTCGATTGTACAAGACTGCTTGGAGGGCAGCGGTGTTCGCATCTGCTCGCCCATACCATCAGCCGATGAGGAGGAAGGATATGATGCCTACTCCCTCTCAGCCAATGAAAATTTGGAATAGATTATTTGCTGTGACTAAGATGATCATGGCGATGAGGAAGACAAGTAGGTATTTAAAGAATCGGTTTATGAAGGGGTCTGAGTGTATATACCAGGATGCGAATTCAAGAATAGCTCAGGTAACGTAGAGGGCAATCGGGGTAAATGTAATGGAATAGTAGTCAAATTTAAAGCTGATATTGATATCAAAGGTTGTGGTGTTTATTCAGTTTCAGTTGGTAATAATCGTTTCTGCGCCTTCGTTTAGAAACAGGCAAAGAGGTAGGAGGCTGACAAAGAAGGCTGCTTTAACAGCCGTTTTAACTTGGGTTAGGGCTCAGTCGGCTTTTTGGGGGTTGGGGCTCAAGGTTGTTAGTACGGGGTACAGGAGAAGTGTAAAGATAAGAATTAGGCTTGATGTTATAGTGAGAGGTGTCAGGTGCATAGCTGCTACTTGGATTTGCACCAAGAGTTTTTGGTTCCTAAGACCAACGGATGAGCTGTTATCCTTTAGGAGCATTCGAGTGAGCCCTGGGGTCTAACCAAGGTAGCGAAGATTAGCAGTCTTCGTTGCTGCGAGCCTCTCTCGGTGGGTAAGAGGGTTTTAACCTCTGTCTTTAGAATCACAATCTAATATTTTTGTTAAAACTATACCTACAAGCGGCTCAACCTCAGATCAGTTCTGGTTTGAGGATTAGGAGAAGAAGGGGGAGGAGGTGGAGGGTGATAAGTAGGTGTTCTCGTGAGTGGGAGGGGTCTAAGGCAATAATGTGTGCTGGTAGTGGGCCCCGTTGAGTTATCAGGAATATGTAAAGAGAGTAGGCTGCTGTAATCAGGGTTCCAGCTCCTGTAAGAATGAAGGTCCATCAGGACCAGTTAAACAGGGATGTAAAAATTATTAGCTCTCCTATAAGATTAGGGAGGGGAGGAAGTGCTAGGTTGGCCAGGCTGGCAATAAATCATCAGGATGTCATTAGTGGGAGGGCTATTTGCAGGCCTCGGGCTAATAATATGGTTCGGCTGTGGGTGCGTTCGTAGTTGGTGTTTGCAAGGCAGAAGAGGGCGGAGGAGGTTAGGCCGTGTGCAATCATGAGAATTAAGGCGCCTGTGAAGCCTCAGGCTGTTTGGATGAGGATGCCCCCAACTACTAGGCCCATGTGGCTTACTGAAGAATAAGCGATAAGTGATTTGAGGTCAGTTTGGCGTAGGCAAATTGAGCCGGTTATAATTACGCCTCATAGTGCAAGGATAATGAATGGGTAACTTAGTTCTTTGGTAAGTGGCTCAAGGACAGTTAAAATACGTATTATCCCATAGCCCCCTAACTTTAGTAGGACAGCGGCAAGTACTATAGAGCCTGCAACTGGGGCTTCGACGTGTGCTTTGGGGAGTCAGAGGTGGGCCCCGTAGAGGGGCATTTTGACTAGGAATGCTAGTAGGCAGCTGACTCATCAGATTTTATCTGCGTAAGTAGTAAGGTGTAAGGGGTCGGAAAACTGTAGGGTTAGCAGAGATAGGGTGCCTGTGGTGTTTTGAAGGAGGAGCAGGGCAATAAGGAGGGGGAGGGATGCTGCTAGGGTATAAAATAAAAAATAAAATCCTGCACCCAGCCGTTCTGTTTGGTTCCCTCATCGGGTGATGAGGACTAAGGTTGGGAGTAGTGTGGCTTCAAACATGACGTAAAATATAATGACTTCGGTTGCACCAAATGCTATAATTAAGAAGATTTGTAGCGCCGTTAAAAGCGTAATATACATTCGTTGACGGCCGACGGGTTCGGAGGCTAGATGGTTTTGGCTAGCAAGAATCATGAGGGGGAGAAGTCAGCAAGTGAGGACCAGAAGGGGGGTGGAAAGGGAGTCGGTTGCTAGGTATGAGTTAAGGCAAGATCATCCTGTCTCTGAGAGGTTTTTTAGTCAAGAAAAGCTGGCTAGTGCAATGATTAGGCTGTGTGCAAGGGTTACGGGCCACAGGCGTTTGGCAGGGGCGAGTCAGATTGTTGGAACTAGCATTAGGGTGGGGATAAGGATTTTTAGCATTGTAAGAGGTTAAGGCTTTGTAGGCGGTCAGTACCATGGGTACGAGCTGTTGCTACCAGAAGTGCTAGACCTGCACTTGCTTCGCAAGCTGAAAATGCCAGTAAAAGCATGGGTGAGGGTGAAAAAGCGGTAGCGTCCAGTTGTAGTGCTCATAGTGATATAGCAATAAATAGGGATAATATCATTCCTTCTAAGCAGAGAAGTGCAGAAAGGAGGTGGGTTCGATGGAAGGCTAGGCCTGCGAGTCCTAGAATAAATGCTGACGAAAAAGTGAAGTGAGCGGGAGTCATAAGGTAGTTATGGACTTTAACCAGAAGTTTTTGAGCCGAAATCAAATGTTTTTCTTAAACTAACTGCCTATTCGGCCCATTCTAGCCCGCCTTGGAGCCACTCATAGACTAGGCCTAGGGTTAGGAGGGCTAAGACGGCGGAGGCTCATAGAAAGGTAAGGAGGGGGGTTGTCAGTTGATCTCCTCAGGGGAGGGGTAGGAGGAGGGCAATCTCTAGGTCAAATAAGAGGAATAGGATAGCCACGAGAAAGAATCGGAGGGAAAAGGGTAGGCGGGCTGTGCCTAGTGGATCAAACCCACATTCATAAGGGGATAGTTTTTCATGATCGGGGGTCATTTGTGGGAGTCAAAAGGAGACGGTGGCTAGAATAACTGAGAGTGCAAGGGTAATAGAAATAATTGTTAAAACTAAGCTCATTATCTTTCCTTGGGTTTTAACCAAGACTGAGTGATTGGAAGTCACCTGTACTGACATTAATACTAGAAAGACTATGATCCTCATCAGTAGATAGAGATATACAGGAATAATCAGACGACGTCTACGAAGTGTCAATATCAGGCAGCTGCTTCGAATCCGAAGTGATGTTCAGATGTGAAATGGTATTGGACTTGACGCAGGAGGCAGACGGCCAGGAAAGTAGAGCCGATGATGACGTGTAAGCCGTGGAAGCCGGTAGCCACGAAAAATGTGGAGCCATAGACTCCGTCAGCAATTGTAAATGGGGCTTCGTAGTACTCTACTGCTTGTAAGAAGGTAAAGTAGAACCCGAGGAGAATTGTTAGAGCTAAAGACTGGATTGCTTGACTTCGAAGCCCTTCTATGATGCTGTGATGTGCTCAGGTGACTGTCACGCCCGAGGCAAGGAGGACGGCTGTATTGAGGAGAGGAACTTCGAAGGGGTCTAAGGTGGTGATGCCTGTAGGGGGTCAGCAGCCTCCTAGTTCAGGGGTGGGTGCAAGACTTGAGTGGTAAAAAGCTCAGAAGAACCCTAAAAAGAAAAAGACCTCTGAGGTAATGAAGAGAATCATTCCGTATCGAAGGCCTTTTTGGACTGGAGGGGTATGGTGTCCTTGGTATGTGCCTTCTCGAACGATATCTCGTCATCATTGGAGTATTGTGAGGAGGAGAAGAACAATTCCGAGGGTTATAAGGGTTGTGGTGTGGAAGTGGAATCAAACTGCAAGGCCTGAGGTTATTAACAGGGCGGCAACCGCGCCTGTTAAAGGTCAAGGGCTGGGGTCAACTATATGATACGCGTGTGCTTGATGGGCCATTAAACGTTTTCTTGTAGGTATAGGCTTAAGAGTAGGACAAATACATAGGCCTGGATTATTGCCACGGCAATTTCTAGAAGCGTTAACATAAGTAGAAGTATTGCTGTTAGCACTGCTACCACTGGCATCATGGGTAGGAGGACAAGGACGGCCATTGAGACTAACTGAATTAGAAGGTGGCCGGCTGTTAAGTTTGCTGTAAGTCGCACTCCTAGGGCGACAGGTCGGATGAATAGGCTAATTGTTTCGATAATGATGAGGACTGGGATTAGGGGTGTAGGGGTTCCTTCTGGAAGAAGGTGCCCTAGAGCTGCTGTCGGTTGGTTACGTATACCAATGACAACGGTAGCTAGTCAGAGGGGTACGGCAAGACCAAGGTTAAGAGACAGTTGCGTGGTGGGGGTAAAGGTATAGGGGAGAAGGCCCAGCATGTTAAGGGTGATAAGGAATACTATAAGAGAGGTGAGGAGAAGGGCTCATTTGTGCCCGCCAACATTTAGGGGCAAGAAGGTTTGCTGAGTAAATCGGGCGATGAACCAGCTTTGGAAAGTTAATATTCGGTTGTTTAATCAACGGGAGGTCGGTGTTGGGAAAAGGACTCAAGGGAGGACTAGAGAAATGGCTAGTAAGGGGATACCTAAGTGTCAGGGGCTTATGAATTGGTCAAAAAGGCTTAAAGTCATGGTCAGAGTCAGTTTTCTGGTTGGTCAAAGTGGGGAATTTGGGCGGTTTGTTCACTTGGGTAGGTGTGTCCTATAATTTTTATAGGAAGAAAATACAGAAATACTATTCAGGTAAATACTAGGATGGCAAATCAAGGGTTTGGGTTTAGCTGAGGCATTCCACTAAGGGTGGTTGGGGGTCACCAGTCTCTAGCTTAAAAGGCTAGCGCTTAATCCCTTTTTAGCTTCTTAGTGATAGGTCTTGGAGAGAGAGGGATAGCCAGTTTTCAAAGGCTTCTAGGAGAACGGCTTCTACTACAATAGGTATAAAGCTGTGGTTTGCTCCGCAAATCTCGGAGCATTGCCCGTAGAAGACTCCGGGTCGTGATGTAATAAAGGCTGTCTGGTTTAGGCGGCCGGGGACTGCGTCTATTTTTACTCCTAGCGTGGGAACTGCTCACGAGTGTAGGACGTCTTCAGCGGAAACTAGGACTCGGATGGGGGATTCAACTGGGACCACTATTCGGTGGTCTGTTTCTAGCAGTCGGAATTGGCCAGGCGTTAGGTCTTGTGTAGGGACTATGTAGGAGTCAAACCCAAGCTCTTCATAGTCGGTGTATTCATAGCTTCAATACCATTGATGACCTATGGCTTTAACTGTCAGGTGTGGGTCGTTGACTTCATCTATAATATACAGAATGCGTAGGGAGGGGAGGGCAATTATAATAAGGATAACTGCGGGGAGGACAGTTCAGATAATTTCAATTTCTTGTGAGTCTAAGATATATTTATCATAAATTTTGGTAGTAACCATAGCCACAATAATGTAAAGCACGAATGCACTAATTAGGAATACGATTATTAGGGCGTGGTCATGGAAGTGGAGAAGCTCTTCTATCAGAGGTGAGGTTGCGTCTTGGAATCCTAGTTGTTGGGGATGTGCCATTATTGTGTAAGACACGCGGGGCTTTAACCCACAATTCTGCCTTGACAAAGCAGTGTAATAGCTGTTTTACTAGCGTCTTATATGAAGAAAGTGGCAGAGCGGTTATGCGACTGGCTTGAAACCAGTCTATGGGGGTTCAATTCCTCCCTTTCTCGTCTAGTTGTGTTGAATTTTAACAAATGCAGGCTCCTCAAAGGTGTGGTATGGGGGAGGGCAGCCGTGGAGTCATTCTACGTTGGTTGCCGTATGTTCTACTATTAGGACCTCTCGTTTAGAAGCGAATGCTTCTCAAACAATGTACATAAACAGAGATACTGCTAATAGTGAGACTAGGGAGCCTATAGAGGAGACAGAGTTTCATAGTGTGTAGGCATCGGGGTAGTCCGAGTATCGTCGGGGTATACCAGCTAGGCCAAGGAAATGTTGGGGAAAGAAGGTTAAATTTACTCCTGCGAATATTACCCCAAAATGTACTTTTGTTCAGGTTTCGTGAAGTGTATAGCCTGTAAACAGGGGGAATCAGTGAACGAGACCAGCGAGAATGGCAAATACAGCTCCTATTGACAGCACGTAGTGGAAGTGGGCAACTACATAGTATGTGTCGTGAAGGACAATGTCTAAAGACGAGTTGGCTAAAATAATACCAGTCAGACCTCCTACCGTAAAAAGGAAAATAAAGCCAAGGGCTCAGAGAAGGGGAGCTTCTCATTTAATATCAGCTCCGTGGAGGGTTGCTAGTCAGCTAAAGACTTTAACGCCCGTGGGAATTGCGATAATCATTGTGGCAGAGGTGAAGTAAGCACGTGTGTCAACATCCATTCCAACTGTAAATATATGGTGGGCTCATACAATAAACCCTAATAGGCCAATTGCTATTATGGCTCAGACTATTCCCATGTATCCGAAGGGTTCTTTTTTGCCGCTGTAGTAGGCGACAATGTGGGAGATTATTCCAAATCCTGGGAGGATAAGGATGTACACTTCTGGATGCCCAAAGAATCAGAATAAGTGTTGGTAAAGAATTGGGTCCCCTCCCCCTGCTGGGTCAAAGAAGGTGGTATTGAGGTTTCGGTCTGTAAGTAGCATTGTAATTCCCGCAGCAAGGACTGGGAGGGAGAGAAGTAGCAGGACTGCAGTAATCAGGACTGCTCAAACAAATAGGGGTGTTTGGTACTGAGAGATAGCGGGAGGTTTCATATTAATAATGGTAGTAATAAAGTTAATAGCTCCTAAAATTGAGGAAACCCCTGCCAAGTGGAGGGAGAAGATAGTTAAGTCTACAGATGCCCCTGCATGGGCTAAGTTACCGGCTAGAGGGGGGTATACTGTTCATCCAGTTCCGGCCCCGGCTTCTACGCCAGCGGAAGCTAGAAGGAGGAGAAGGGAGGGGGGTAGAAGTCAAAAGCTTATGTTGTTTATTCGGGGGAATGCTATGTCGGGGGCCCCAATCATAAGGGGAATTAATCAGTTTCCAAACCCTCCAATTATAGCTGGCATTACTATAAAGAAAATTATTACAAATGCATGGGCTGTAACGATAACATTATAGATTTGGTCATCCCCGAGAAGGCTGCCTGGTTGATTCAGTTCTGCTCGAATTAGTAGGCTTAAAGCTGTTCCTACTATTCCAGCTCAAGCACCAAATAATAAATAGAGGGTGCCGATGTCTTTGTGATTGGTCGAAAAAAGTCAACGTGTAGTTGCCACAGGTAAGATGGCCGAGTTTTAGGCGGTGGATTGTAGACCCATAAACAGAGGTTTGAGTCCTCTTCTTATCAAGTCCCGAGGTGTTTAGACATATCAGATTGCAAATCTGAAGAAGCAGACTAGCGTCTGCCGGGGCTTTCCCCCGCCTTGAGTAAATTTTTCAGGCGGGGGAAAGGTAGATGGATGCCCGCTTGGCTTGGGCGCTTAGCTGTTAACTAAGATTTCGCAGGATCGAGGCCTGCCCGTCTAGTAAGGCTTTAGCTTAATTAAAGTGTCTGTTTTGCATGCAGGAGATGTGGGGTAGCGTCCCGCAAGTTTTACAGCGACTGGAGGGCTTTCACCTCCGCTGAGAGCTTTGAAGGCTCTTGGTCTGGAGTGTCTAACCTAAATCACTGGGGGAAGGGTCTATTTGCACTAATAGGTTAGCAGTGCAAGTAGGGCGGGGGAAAGGGGCAGGAGGGTGACGGCTAATACGGTGCTGATGGAGATTGGTATAGTGAGTCGTGACGAGGTGAGTCGTCAGGGGGTTAGACCGGTCATAATGTTAGGGGCGAGGGTGAGGGTTGTTGCGACGGAGAGGCGTACGTAGAAGAATGCGCTTAGAAGCGTACCTATAATAGCTAGGGCAGCTGTGAGGACCAAGCCTTGTTTGGTGAGTTCTTTTAAGATAAGTAGCTTTGCTAGGAAGCCGGTTAGTGGTGGGAGGCTGGCCAGAGAGAGGAGGAGGAAGGGCAATAGGGTGGTGAGAATAGGGTTTTTTGCTCCGAGGGCAAATAGTGCTTTTACTGAAGTGACGTTTTTAAGGGTAAAAAGAGTGAATGTGGCGTAAGTCACGATGATGTAAAGTAGGAGGGCGAGTAAGGCTAAAGAGCGAGAGTACTGTAGTACTAGGACCATTCAACCTAGGTGGGCGATTGAGGAGTAGCCAAGTACTTTTCGTAGTTGGGTTTGGTTAAGCCCCCCTCAGCCGCCAACGAAAATTGAGGTAATGCCTAGGATAATAAGAAGAAGTGAGTTAGGGGTTTGGATTTGGGTGAGGACGGCAAAGGGGGCTAGTTTTTGTCAGGTTGCTAAGATAATGCCTGTGTTTAATCCTAGGCCCTGGAGAACCTCGGGCTGTCAGGAGTGGAGGGGGGCTAGTCCAATTTTAAGGGCTAGCGCTAGTGTGACAAGAGTAAGGGGCAGGGGGTGGCTCGTCTGTTGAATGTCTCAGTGTCCGGAGATTCAGGCGTTGGTGGTGCTTGCAAATAGAAGCACAGCAGCTGCTGTTGCTTGAATAAGAAAGTATTTAGTAGCCGCTTCAACAGCTCGAGGGTGGTGGTGTTGAGCTATAAGGGGTAAGATAGCGAGGGTGCTGATTTCTAGGCCTATTCAGGCTAGGAGTCAGTGGGAGCTCACAAATGTGAGGGAGGTGCCAGTACCAAGTGCAAGGAGTAGAATGGTGAGCGTAATAACGGTCATTAGCAGAAGAAGGACTTTAACCAACATGTTCGGGGTATGGGCCCGAAAGCTTTAATTAGCTGATTCTACTAGGAAGTGGTGTAGTGGGAGCACTGGGAGTTTTGATCTCTCTAGGTAGGGTTCGAACCCCTTCTTTCTAAGGAGCTGGAGGGACTTTAACCCTCATGATTCACTCTATCAAAGTGGCCCTTTGCTTCAGGCACAGCTCCTGTTTACATTTGAGGGGGTAATCCCACAAATGCAATGGGCATCGATAGGTGCCAGATAACTAGGGCCAGGGTTAAGGGGAGAAAGTTTTTTCAAATAAGGTGTATAAGTTGGTCGTACCGAAATCGGGGGTATGAGGCTCGCACTCATAGGAAGACGACTGAGAGAAGGGTTGCCTTAATTATAAGGTTGGTTGTTGTAAAGAGGGGAATGGAGGGGAGATAGGTTGCTCCTAAGAAGAGGGTGGCAGATAGGGTATTTATAAGGAGGATATTGGAATATTCTGCTAGGAAGAATAATGCAAAGGGGCCTCCGGCATACTCTACGTTGAATCCTGAGACTAGTTCTGACTCTCCTTCTGTTAGGTCGAAGGGGGCTCGATTGGTCTCTGCTAGTGTTGAGATGTACCATATGGCTGCGAGGGGCCAGGCGGGTAAAATCAGCCATACGGCTTCTTGGGCGACGCTAAAAGTTTGTAACGTAAAGCCTCCGGTAAAGATAATTGCGTTTAGAAGAATTAGGCCGAGGCTAACTTCATATGAGATGGTCTGGGCTACGGCCCGTAGGGCTCCAATAAGGGCGTACTTTGAATTTGAAGCTCAGCCTGAGCCTAAAATGGAGTAGACTGCGAGGCTTGATAGGGCGAGGATAAACAGGACTCCTAAGTTGAGGTCAATCACTGGGTGTGGTATAGGTATGGGTGCTCATAAAGTGAGGGCTAGTGTAAGAGCTATGATGGGGGTGGCTAGAAATAGGAAGGGGGATGAAGTTAGGGGGCGGATAGGTTCTTTAATAAACAGTTTAATACCGTCAGCAATAGGCTGAAGGAGCCCGTAAGGGCCTACGATATTTGGACCCTTCCGAAATTGTATGTACCCCAGTACTTTTCGTTCAAGTAAGGTGAGGAAGGCAACGGCCAAGAGAACGGGAACGATAAAGGCTAGTGGGTTAACGATGTGGGTGACTAGTGTCGAGATCATAGTAGAGGAGAGGACTTGAACCTCTGTGAAAAGAGCTTAAGTCTTTTGCAATTAAGCCATGCTCTGCCACCTCAACATGCCATTTTCTGGGGCAGGTTGGGGGGAGATACGCCCATTTATCTACTTGAGTTGGGATCAGTAGATGTGGGAGAAGCGTACTTTGAGCATAGGCTTCTTTCTTCCGGTCCTTTCGTACTAGGAAGGATCGTTTCATAGATAGAAACTGACCTGGATTACTCCGGTCTGAACTCAGATCACGTAGGACTTTAATCGTTGAACAAACGAACCCTTAATAGCGGCTGCACCATTAGGATGTCCTGATCCAACATCGAGGTCGTAAACCCCCTTGTCGATATGGGCTCTAAAAGGGGATTGCGCTGTTATCCCTGGGGTAACTTGGTCCGTTGATCGGCATTGCCGGATCTTGTTAGTCAGAGGTTCTGTTAGTTAGAGTGGGGACTCTTAGTTGTAGAAGCTGTGCTTCCATTCTACATGGGGGTTTTTCATTTCCCCGCGGTCGCCCCAACCGAAGGCATTAGGGCAGGTTATAAGTTGTTTCAATCATTGGTCTGGGGTACTTAACATATTCTGCTTTGGTGCCTGAAGCTCCACAGGGTCTTCTCGTCTTATGTACATATCCCCGCTTCTGCACGGGGAGATCAATTTCATTGACTTGAAAGAAGAGACAGTTAAGCCCTCGTTGTGCCATTCATACGGGTCTTCATTTAAAAGACAAGTGATTGCGCTACCTTTGCACGGTCAAAATACCGCGGCCGTTAAACATATAGTCACAGGGCAGGCGAGACCTCTTATTTATTAATTTTGCAAGAGGCGATGTTTTTGGTAAACAGGCGAGGCTTGATATGTTTGCCGAGTTCCTTTTCTTTCTTTTAGTCTTTCCTTGGAAGCACACCAGTGTAGGGTTAACGGTTAGATTTATTGGATGGTTTTCCGGTCATTTGGTTTAATTGTCCAATACCCTCTTTGTTTGGGGCCGTTAAGGTTCGGTGGGTTGTCCATTCCGACTTACACTTGTGCGGGGAGAGAGCCTAAGTGCTCTCATATTACTCATATTAGCATGGTCTCTTCCATGGTCACATGGAATGGCCTGGTAAAATTAGGGGGTTGAGATTGAGTTATCAGAATGGGGGGATAAAGTGATATGTCTGAGCTTTAACGCTTTCTGTAGGGATGGCTGCTTTTAGGCCCACCAAGACATTGCTCCTTATTTTTAATTTTGATCTCTACCCTCCTGGAAAAGTTGTGTCTTGTATTAAAGGGGCTGTACCCCCTTTGATTAACTCTCCTGGTTTCTTTTAAGGTGTCTTAAGGCTAAGGTTAGATGCGAAGGGAGAAGCCGGGAGGCTGAACTCTTATCCAGTTCTCAGGCAACCAGCTATAACTAAGTTCGATAGGTCTGTCACCGCTACTCGAAGCTTTTCCCACTCTTTTGCTACAGAGACGGGTTCGCCCTACTACTAGGCTATCTTGGAGTAGCTCACTTAGTTTCGGGAAGGCAAACTAAAGTACTCTTTGCTTGGACTTTACTTGCTAATTCATGATGCAAAAGGTACGAGGTGGGGTCTCTGCTTTTTTAAGCTTAACTGGGTTGTTTCATTTCTTTTTCAGCTTTCCCTTGCGGTACTTTGTCTATGGCTCCGGGTTCCTTTTCTATCGCCTATACTAGGGGGGTAAAATGGTTTGTTAATTGTTGATTAATTCGTTTGGGGGTATAAATAATGATTTGTTGTTTTTGGGTGTGTGGGCTAGCTTTCTAGCATCAGGGTAATCCGATTTGCACGGATGACTTCTCAGTGTAAGGGAGACGCTTTTCTGTCTTAGCTATACTCTGGTATTTTTATTCCAAGTGCACCTTCCGGTACACTTACCATGTTACGACTTGCCTCCCCTTTGCAGTTGTAGGGTTTTAGTTACTTGAGAGCTTTAGCTTAGGGAGAGTGACGGGCGGTGTGTGCGCGCTTTAGAGCCGGTTTCAGCGGGACACTCTATTTCCTGCTTACTGCTAAATCCTCCTTCAGATATGCGTTTCAGCATACAATCCGTATGCCCTAGTATTAGGGAATGTAGCCCATTTCTTCCCCCTCCATACGCTACACCTCGACCTGACGTTTTGGGCTATGCCGATTGTGCTTACTGTTTGACCTTCATAGGGTAAACTGACGACGGTGGTATATAGGCGGAGAGAACAAGGAGGGGTGAGGTTGAACGGGGATTATCGGTTCTAGAACAGGCTCCTCTAGGTGGGTTTAAAGCACCGCCAAGTCCTTTGGGTTTTAAGCTGATGCTCGTAGTTCCCGGGCGGACAGTGGGGTATGTGAACTGTCTATGTTTATGGCTAGGCATAGTGGGGTATCTAATCCCAGTTTGTTCCCTAGCTTTCGTGGGCTCAGATATTATAAAGCTACTTTCGTGATTGAACTTCCTACCTTCAGTAAACGTATAACAGTAGGGAAGGCGTTCGGCTTTAGTACAAAAGTCATCTTAACCACGCTTTACGCCGGTGTCTAACAACTTGGGCCTCTCGTATAACCGCGGTGGCTGGCACGAGTTTTACCGGCCCTCTTAGCTTTGACTAAGTCAAGTTTTCACTTATGGCTTAATGTTTATCACTGCTGAATTCCCTTGGGGGTGTGGCTGAGCAAGGCGTCGTGGGCTGTAGATGTAGGTGTGCCTGATACCGGCTCCTCGTTCCCAAGCAGGGAACTGTGGGGCATTCTCACGGGAGTGCGGATACTTGCATGTGTAAGTTAAGCTAGAGTTGTTGGAAAGGCCAGGACCAAACCTTTGTGCCCGCGGGGCTTTCTAGGGCCCATCTTAACATCTTCAGTGTCATGCTTTAATTAAGCTACGCTAGC